GCTCGCGTAGCTTAAAATAAAGCATAGCACTGAAGATGCTAAGATGGACCCTTAAAAGTCCCGTTTGCACAAAGGCTTGGTCCTGACTTTACCATCAGCTTTAACCCAATTTACACATGCAAGTCTCCGCAGACCCGTGAGAATGCCCTCAATCCCCCACCCGGGGACGAGGAGCAGGCATCAGGCACAAATTTTAGCCCAAGACGCCTTGCCACGCCACACCCCCAAGGGAATTCAGCAGTGATAAATATTAAGCCATAAGTGAAAGCTTGACTTAGTCAGGGTTAACTAAGGGCCGGTAAAACTCGTGCCAGCCACCGCGGTTATACGAGAGGCCCCAGTGGATGGGTGCGGCGTAAAGGGTGGTTAAGGTTTAAAATAAATAAAGCCAAAAGACCTTTTGGCTGTCATACGCCCCTGAGTGTCTGAAGCTCACATACGAAAGTAGCTTTATATTGGTTTACCTGACCCCACGAAAGCTGGGAAACAAACTGGGATTAGATACCCCACTATGCTCAGCCATAAACTTAGGCGTTATTTCACAATAAACGCCCGCCAGGGTACTACGAGCATTAGCTTAAAACCCAAAGGACTTGGCGGTGCCTTAGACCCCCCTAGAGGAGCCTGTTCTAGAACCGATAACCCCCGTTAAACCTCACCACTTCTGGTCATCCCCGCCTATATACCGCCGTCGTCAGCTTACCCTGTGAAGGGCTAATAGTAAGCAAAGTGAATATAGTTCAAAACGTCAGGTCGAGGTGTAGCGAACGAAGTGGGAAGAAATGGGCTACATTTTCTTTAACAAGAATATTACAAACAACACTATGAAAACTAGTGCTCGAAGGAGGATTTAGTAGTAAAAAGGAAATAGAGTGTCCTTTTGAACCCGGCCCTGAGGCGCGTACACACCGCCCGTCACTCTCCCCGCTAATAGCAACAAACGTTACTTACATATAAGCACAAATAAGGGGAGGCAAGTCGTAACATGGTAAGTGTACCGGAAGGTGCACTTGGATTAAACCAGGACGTGGCTGAGACAGTTAAGCATCTCCCTTACACCGAGAAGACATCCATGCAAGTTGGATCGCCCTGAGCTAAATAGCTAGCTTAACTATTACATTAAATTAATAACATAAATAAAATAATAAGACATAACATTATTAATTAAACCATTTTTCTGCCTAAGTACGGGAGACGAAAAAGGTTCCACAAGCTATAGAAAAAGTACCGCAAGGGAATGCTGAAAGAGCAATGAAATAAGTCATTTAAGCATAGAAAAGCAGAGACTAAAGCTCGTACCTTTTGCATCATGATTTAGCAAGTATATGGCAAGCAAAGAGCCCTTTAGTTTGTCACCCCGAAACCAAGTGAGCTACCCCGGGACAGCCTAAAAGGGCCAACCCGTCTCTGTGGCAAAAGTGTGGGAAGAGCCCCGGGTAGAGGTGACAGACCTACCGAACTTGGTGATAGCTGGTTGCCTGAGAAATGAATAGAAGTTCAGCCTCGTGCCCCCTTTAATTAAATAAGTAACATCTAATTTAGAAGATAAGAGAAGCATGAGAGTTAGCTGAAGGGGGTACAGCCCCTTCAATTAAAGATACAACTTTCTCAGGAGGATAAGGATTATAATTATAAAAATTTATTGCTTCAGTGGGCCTAAAAGCAGCCATCTGCACAGAAAGCGTTAAAGCTCAGACACCATGAAATTTATTATTCCAATAATATATCCCACTCCCCTAAATTTACCAGGCCGCTCCATGATATCATGGAAGAGATCATGCTAAAATGAGTAACAAGAGACAATATTTCTCTCCAAGCATAAGTGTAAGCCAGCCCGGATAAACCACCGGCAATTAACGAACCCAGACAAAGAGGGAAATGTAAATAATAAGAATAACAAGAAAATTATGCAAACTCTCATCGTTAACCCCACACTGGAATGCCCAAAGGAAAGACTAAAGGGAAGGGAAGGAACTCGGCAAACACAAGCCTCGCCTGTTTACCAAAAACATCGCCTCCTGCAAAATTCAAAGTATAGGAGGTCCAGCCTGCCCAGTGACCACAAGTTCAACGGCCGCGGTATTTTGACCGTGCAAAGGTAGCGCAATCACTTGTCTTTTAAATGAAGACCTGTATGAATGGCTAAACGAGGGCTTAGCTGTCTCCCCTTCCAAGTCAGTGAAATTGATCTGCCCGTGCAGAAGCGGACATAAATATACAAGACGAGAAGACCCTTTGGAGCTTAAGATTCAAGCCCAGCCGCCTTAAACAACTTTCTCAATAAGGAATTAATCTTAGCGGACAGTGGAGCTTCATCTTCGGTTGGGGCGACCACGGAGAAAAACTTATCCTCCGAGTGGACTGGGTAATAAACCTAGAACCAAGAAAGACATTTCTAAGACACAGAAAATCTGACCAATGTGATCCGGCCAATAGGCCGATCAACGGACCAAGTTACCCTAGGGATAACAGCGCAATCCTCTCCCAGAGTCCATATCGACGAGGGGGTTTACGACCTCGATGTTGGATCAGGACATCCTAATGGTGCAGCCGCTATTAAGGGTTCGTTTGTTCAACGATTAAAGTCCTACGTGATCTGAGTTCAGACCGGAGCAATCCAGGTCAGTTTCTATCTGTAGTGTCACTTTTCCTAGTACGAAAGGACCGGAAAAGAGAGGCCCATGCTAAAAGTATGCCTTACCCCTAATTAATGAAGACAACTAAATTAAACAAATGGAGGGCCTAAGTTTAGGCAAAGATAAAGCCATACTAAGATGGCAGAGCATGGTAATTGCAAAAGGCCTAAGCCCTTTCACCCAGAGGTTCAAATCCTCTTCTTAGTTTATGCTAAACACTTTATTAATTCAATTAATTAACCCTCTTACATATATTGTTCCCGTTCTTCTAGCAGTAGCATTTCTAACACTAATTGAACGAAAAGTCTTAGGTTATATACAACTTCGTAAGGGTCCAAATATTGTAGGACCATATGGCCTTCTTCAACCAATTGCAGATGGGGTGAAATTATTTATTAAAGAGCCTATCCGCCCATCTTCATCATCCCCCTTTCTATTTCTAGTTACCCCCATACTTGCATTTACACTAGCTATGATACTATGAGCCCCTATTCCTATGCCGCACCCAGTTATAGACCTCAACCTGGGCATCCTATTTATTTTAGCCCTTTCAAGCCTTGCTGTATACTCAATTCTCGGATCAGGTTGAGCCTCAAATTCAAAATATGCATTAATTGGAGCCTTACGGGCCGTAGCCCAAACAATTTCTTATGAAGTAAGCCTAGGATTAATTCTTCTCTCCGTAGTCATCTTCTCAGGAGGTTATACACTACAAATATTTAATACTACACAAGAGAGCATTTGGCTTCTTATCCCGGCCTGACCACTGGCAGCAATATGATATATCTCTACACTAGCAGAGACTAACCGAGCACCCTTTGACTTAACCGAAGGTGAATCTGAGCTAGTATCAGGATTTAATGTAGAATATGCGGGGGGGCCCTTCGCCCTCTTTTTCCTGGCTGAATATGCCAACATTTTATTAATAAATACCCTATCAGCTGTCCTCTTTCTTGGTGCCTTACATATCCCCACCGTCCCTGAATTAACAACAATTAATTTAATATTCAAAGCTGCACTTCTTTCTATAGTATTCTTATGGGTCCGGGCCTCCTATCCCCGATTTCGCTATGACCAATTAATACACCTAGTGTGGAAAAACTTTTTACCCTTAACCCTGGCTCTAGTTTTATGACATACTGCTCTTCCAATCGCATTCGCAGGTCTTCCTCCACAACTATAACAAGCAGGAACCGTGCCTGAATGCCTAAGGACCACTTTGATAGAGTGGCTTATGAGGGTTAAAGCCCCTCCAGTTCCTAGAAAGAAGGGAATTGAACCCATACTCAGGAGATCAAAACTCCTGGTGCTTCCTCTACACCACTCTCTAAGATAAGGTCAGCTAATTAAGCTTTCGGGCCCATACCCCGAACATGACGGTTAAAATCCCTCCCCTATCAATGAACCCTTATGTACTAGTTATCTTGTTGTCCAGCCTAGGACTAGGAACCACATTAACCTTTGCAAGCTCCCACTGATTACTAGCCTGAATAGGGCTAGAAATTAATACCCTAGCAATTATCCCCCTTATAGCACAGCAGCATCATCCACGAGCAGTTGAAGCTACAACCAAATATTTTCTTACACAGGCAACAGCCGCAGCTATAATTCTATTTGCAGCTACAACAAATGCATGAACAATAGGAGAATGAGATATTAATAGTCTATCTCATCCACTAGCCTCAACCTTAACTATTACAGCACTAGCACTAAAAATTGGTCTAGCCCCTGTACACTTCTGATTACCAGAAGTCCTTCAAGGTCTTAACTTAACAACAGGACTTATTTTATCAACATGACAAAAACTAGCACCATTTGCATTAATTATTCAAGTAGCCCCCACAATTGACCCCTATCTGCTTTCTTCATTAGGCCTTCTATCTACCCTTGTTGGAGGATGAGGTGGCCTAAATCAAACTCAACTACGAAAAATCCTGGCTTACTCCTCTATTGCTCACATAGGCTGAATAATTATTGTTTTACAACTTACCCCTCAGCTTACCCTCCTAGCGTTAGGAACATACATCTTCATAACAACTACAGCATTTCTCTCATTTAAAATATCACTGGCCACAAAAATTAATACGCTTTCTTCAGCATGGGCAAAAACGCCAACTCTTATGGCCACAACAGCCTTAGCCCTCCTCTCCCTAGGAGGACTCCCCCCCCTAACTGGATTTATACCTAAATGATTAATTCTACAGGAATTAGCAAAACAAGAACTACCCCTCACCGCAACAGTAATAGCCCTAGCAGCCCTATTGAGCCTATATTTTTATTTACGTCTCTGCTATGCAATAGCCCTAACAATTTCACCCGTTACAATTAACTCTATGACACCCTGACGAAGCTCAAATACTCAATCAACCTTTGTCTTAGCTATATCCACTATTATTACCCTAGGCCTTCTTCCAATTACCCCCGCCATCCTAGCATTAACTACCTAGGGGCTTAGGATAATTTAGACCAAGAGCCTTCAAAGCTCTAAGCAGGAGTTAAAATCTCCTAGCCCCTGATAAGACTTGCGGGACTTTATCCCACATCTTCTGAATGCAAGCCAGATACTTTAATTAAGCTAAAGCCTTTCTAGATGAGAAGGCCTCGATCCTACAAATTCTTAGTTAACAGCTAAGCGCCCAAACCAGCGAGCATTCATCTACTTTCCCGCCGTCAGACGAGCAAGGCGGGAAAGCCCCGGCAGACGTCAATCTGCGTCTTTGGATTTGCAATCCAATGTGTTCTCCACCACGAGGCTTGATAGGAAGAGGACTTGAACCTCTATCTTCGGGGCTACAACCCGCCACCTGACTTCGGCCATCCTACCTGTGGCAATCACACGCTGATTCTTCTCTACTAATCATAAAGATATTGGCACCCTTTACCTTGTATTTGGTGCCTGAGCCGGAATGGTTGGGACTGCCCTCAGTCTCCTAATTCGTGCTGAGCTCAGCCAACCCGGATCCCTCCTTGGAGATGACCAAATTTATAATGTTATTGTTACTGCCCATGCCTTTGTAATAATTTTCTTTATAGTAATACCAATTCTTATTGGTGGGTTTGGTAATTGACTCATTCCTCTAATAATTGGGGCACCGGACATAGCATTTCCGCGAATAAATAATATGAGCTTTTGACTTCTACCACCCTCATTTCTTCTCTTGCTGGCATCTTCTGGCGTTGAAGCCGGGGCTGGAACGGGCTGAACCGTTTATCCTCCACTAGCCGGTAACCTTGCCCACGCAGGTGCATCTGTTGATCTTACTATTTTTTCTCTGCACCTAGCAGGTGTCTCATCAATTTTAGGAGCAATTAATTTTATTACTACAACAATCAACATGAAACCCCCCGCCATCTCACAATATCAGACCCCCTTATTTGTATGAGCAGTTCTCGTGACCGCCGTTCTTCTCTTGTTATCATTACCTGTCTTAGCTGCTGGAATTACTATACTCTTAACAGACCGGAATTTAAACACTACATTCTTTGACCCTGCGGGCGGAGGGGACCCTATCTTATATCAACATTTATTTTGATTCTTTGGCCACCCAGAAGTCTATATTTTAATTCTACCAGGATTCGGCATTATTTCACACGTCGTAGCCTATTATGCAGGCAAAAAAGAACCATTTGGGTATATAGGGATAGTTTGGGCTATAATGGCCATTGGCCTCCTAGGTTTTATTGTATGAGCTCACCACATATTTACAGTTGGAATGGATGTTGATACTCGCGCATACTTTACATCTGCTACAATAATTATTGCTATTCCCACAGGCGTAAAAGTTTTTAGCTGGTTAGCCACACTTCACGGGGGCTCAATTAAATGGGAGACCCCCATGCTATGGGCCCTTGGGTTTATTTTCCTATTTACAGTAGGAGGATTAACTGGGATTGTTCTAGCCAACTCATCCATTGACATTGTACTCCACGACACATATTATGTAGTTGCCCACTTCCACTATGTACTCTCAATGGGAGCAGTCTTTGCTATTATGGCCGGCTTTGTTCACTGATTCCCCTTATTTACGGGATATACCCTGCATAGCACTTGAACTAAAATCCACTTTGCAGTAATATTCTTAGGGGTAAACCTCACCTTCTTCCCGCAGCACTTCCTTGGTCTTGCAGGGATGCCTCGGCGATATTCAGATTACCCAGACGCCTACACCCTATGAAATACAGTCTCATCCATTGGGTCAATAATTTCCCTAGTGGCCGTAATTATATTCCTATTTATTTTATGAGAAGCCTTTGCCTCTAAACGAGAAGTTTTATCTGTAGAATTAACCGCAACAAATGCTGAGTGACTTCACGGATGCCCTCCACCATACCACACATTTGAGGAGCCCGCATTTGTTCAAGTTCAATTAAATTAATCGAGGGAGGGAGGAATTGAACCCCCATGTGCTGGTTTCAAGCCAGCCGCATAACCACTCTGCCACTTCCTTATAAGACATTAGTAAACTTGTAATTACATCACTTTGTCAAGGTGAAATTGTAGGTTAAACTCCTGCATGTCTTAAGCTTAAAGCTTAATGGCACATCCCTCACAACTAGGATTCCAAGACGCGGCATCACCCGTTATAGAAGAACTTCTCCACTTCCATGATCACGCACTAATAATTGTGTTTTTAATTAGCACCCTTGTACTCTACATTATTATCGCCATAGTTTCCACAAAATTAACCAATAAATATATCCTAGACTCCCAAGAGATTGAAATTGTGTGAACTGTCCTACCAGCTGTGATTCTTGTTCTAATTGCCCTCCCCTCCCTTCGAATCCTATATCTTATAGATGAGATTAATGACCCCCACCTTACCATTAAAGCTATTGGTCACCAATGATACTGAAGCTATGAATACACTGACTATGAAGACTTAGGCTTTGACTCATATATAATCCCAACGCGAGACTTAACCCCCGGCCAATTCCGACTTCTTGAAACTGACTTCCGAATAGTTGTCCCAATAGAATCACCAATTCGTGTTCTAGTTTCTGCTGAAGACGTACTCCACTCTTGAGCTGTTCCATCCCTTGGCGTAAAAATAGACGGTGTCCCAGGCCGCCTAAACCAAACTGCCTTTATTGCCTCTCGCCCAGGGGTATTTTACGGACAGTGTTCCGAAATTTGTGGGGCTAACCACAGCTTTATGCCAATTGTTGTTGAGGCTGTTCCGCTTAAGGACTTTGAATTTTGATCTTCAGTCTTATTAGAAATAGCAACCATAGAAGAGGTTGAAATAATAATAGACGAAGACTTTTGCTAAAAAGCCACACTTATATTAAGCCGCCTCACCAGGAAGCTAAATTTGGGTTACAGCGTTGGCCTTTTAAGCCAAAGATTGGTGCCTCCCAACCACCCCTGATGAAATGCCACAATTAAACCCTGCTCCCTGATTTGCAATCTTATTATTTTCGTGATTAATTTTTTTAACTATTATCCCCACAAAAGTCCTAAATCATGTTTCTCCTAATGAGCCAACTCCATTCAGTACGGAAGAACATAAAGCCCAACCCTGAGACTGACCATGGCAATAAGCTTCTTTGACCAATTTGCAAGCCCATTATATATAGGAATTCCTTTAATTGCTATTGCCATTGCCCTACCCTGAGTATTATACCCCACTCCTTCAACCCGATGAATTAATAATCGTCTAATTACCATCCAAGGCTGACTAATTAATCGCTTTACTAATCAACTGATGTTGCCACTAAATGTAGGCGGACACAAATGAGCCCTATTACTCGCCTCCTTAATGGTTTTCTTAATTACGATTAATATGCTTGGCCTTCTACCATATACTTTTACTCCAACAACACAATTGTCTTTAAATATAGGATTTGCAGTCCCACTATGACTTGCTACAGTCCTTATTGGAATGCGTAACCAGCCAACAGCTGCTCTGGGCCACCTCCTACCAGAAGGAACCCCCATCCCATTAATTCCTGTTTTAATTATTATCGAAACAATTAGCTTATTTATTCGCCCATTAGCGCTAGGTGTTCGACTAACAGCCAACTTAACTGCTGGGCACTTATTAATTCAATTAATCGCCACTGCCGTATTTGTACTTCTTCCTATAATACCCACAGTAGCAATTTTAACTGCTACTGTTCTATTCCTGTTAACTCTACTAGAAGTAGCCGTAGCCATAATTCAGGCATATGTATTTGTTCTTCTACTAAGCTTATATCTTCAAGAAAACGTCTAATGGCCCACCAAGCACATGCGTATCATATGGTAGACCCAAGCCCATGACCACTAACTGGCGCAGTCGGAGCCCTACTAATAACATCCGGCCTAGCAATCTGATTCCACTTTCACTCTACTACACTAATAATCCTCGGATTAATTTTACTTCTTTTAACCATGTATCAATGATGGCGAGACATTATTCGTGAGGGGACCTTCCAAGGTCATCATACTCCTCCGGTCCAAAAGGGCCTACGATATGGAATAATTCTTTTTATTACATCAGAAGTATTTTTCTTCCTGGGCTTTTTCTGAGCCTTTTACCATTCAAGCCTAGCACCCACCCCTGAGTTAGGAGGGTGCTGACCGCCCACAGGAATTACACCCTTAGACCCCTTTGAAGTCCCCCTGCTCAATACGGCCGTTCTTTTAGCATCAGGAGTAACAGTAACATGGGCGCACCATAGTCTAATAGAAGGTGAACGTAAGCAAGCCATTCAATCCCTTACACTTACTATTGTATTAGGATTTTACTTTACAGCTCTGCAAGCAATAGAATACTATGAAGCCCCGTTTACTATTGCAGACGGTGTTTATGGCTCTACATTTTTTGTGGCCACAGGCTTCCATGGTCTCCACGTAATTATTGGGTCCTCCTTCTTGGCCGTCTGCCTTCTCCGCCAAATCCAATACCACTTTACATCTGAACATCACTTCGGCTTTGAAGCTGCCGCATGATACTGACACTTCGTTGACGTAGTTTGACTATTCCTCTACGTATCAATTTACTGATGAGGCTCATATCTTTCTAGTATCTAAGTTAGTACGAGTGACTTCCAATCACCTAGTCTTGGTTAAACTCCAAGGAAAGATAATGAACTTAGTTATTACCATCTTAATTATCTCCATAACCCTATCACTAATTTTAGCTATTGTATCTTTTTGGCTTCCTCAAATGAACCCCGACGCAGAAAAGCTTTCACCATATGAATGTGGGTTTGATCCCCTTGGATCTGCCCGATTACCATTTTCAATCCGATTCTTTCTAGTTGCTATTCTCTTTCTTCTTTTTGACTTAGAAATTGCACTTCTACTCCCCCTGCCCTGAGGAGACCAACTCTCTAACCCCGCCGGGACTCTTCTCTGGGCCTCAGCCGTATTAATTCTTCTAACACTAGGCTTAGTATATGAGTGAACCCAGGGGGGCCTAGAATGAGCAGAATAGGGTGATAGTCCAAAGAAAGACCTCTGATTTCGGCTCAGAAAATTATGGTTCAACTCCATGACTCCCTTATGACACCCGTACACTTCAGCTTTAGCTCCGCCTTTATTCTAGGATTAATAGGCCTAACATTTCACCGCACCCATCTCCTGTCTGCTCTGCTATGCTTAGAGGGAATAATATTATCATTATTTATTGCACTGGCCCTCTGGGCCTTACAATTTGAAATAACAGGATTCTCCACAGCACCTATACTCCTACTAGCATTCTCAGCCTGTGAAGCTAGCGCAGGCTTGGCACTACTTGTTGCCACAGCTCGAACCCATGGAACCGACCGCCTACAAAATCTTAATTTATTACAATGCTAAAAGTGCTAATCCCAACAATTATGTTATTCCCAACAATCTGGTTATCATCACCAAAATGATTATGACCATCAACAACTGCCTATAGCCTTCTAATTGCCCTAATTAGTATATCATGATTATGCTGAACAACTGAAACAGGCTGGTCTACCTCTAATCTCTACTTAGCCACAGACCCACTATCCACCCCCTTATTAGTTCTCACATGCTGACTTCTTCCATTAATAATTTTAGCCAGCCAAAATCACATTAACCCAGAACCCATTAACCGCCAACGACTTTATATTACCCTCCTGGTGTCCTTACAAGTCTTCCTAATTATAGCATTTGGCGCTACAGAGATTATTATATTTTATATTATATTTGAAGCCACCCTCATCCCCACCTTAATTATTATTACCCGATGAGGTAATCAGACCGAACGCCTAAATGCAGGAACTTACTTTCTATTTTATACTCTAGCAGGGTCATTACCTCTCCTAGTGGCGCTTCTACTTCTTCAACACTCCACTGGAACTCTCTCCATATTTATTCTGCAATATTCACAACCCCTAACCCTTCATTCTTGGGGTCACATATTCTGATGAGCCGGGTGTTTAATTGCATTTCTTGTTAAAATACCCCTATATGGTGTTCACCTCTGACTGCCTAAAGCACATGTTGAAGCACCCGTGGCAGGATCCATGGTCCTTGCCGCAGTTCTCCTGAAACTAGGAGGATACGGCATAATGCGCATAATAGTTATGCTAGACCCACTCTCTAAAGAGCTGGCCTACCCTTTCATTATCTTAGCTCTGTGAGGCATTATCATAACGGGCTCAATTTGCCTCCGGCAGACAGACCTAAAATCCTTAATCGCCTATTCATCCGTAAGCCATATAGGTTTGGTAGCTGGAGGCATCTTAATTCAAACCCCCTGAGGATTTACAGGTGCAATTATTTTAATAATTGCTCACGGACTAGTGTCATCTGCACTATTCTGCCTAGCCAACACCGCCTACGAACGAACCCATAGCCGAACCATAATTCTTGCTCGAGGACTACAAATAATTTTTCCACTAACAGCTACCTGATGATTTATGGCCAACCTGGCTAACCTGGCACTCCCCCCTCTACCCAACCTCATAGGAGAATTAACTATCATTTCTACCTTATTTAATTGATCCCCCTGAACCATCCTTCTCACAGGAGTTGGAACTCTAATCACAGCTGGCTATTCCCTATATCTATTCCTAATATCCCAACGAGGCCCAACACCTTCACATATTACAGGCCTCCCACCATTTCATACCCGGGAACACCTGCTGTTGGCTCTTCATCTTATTCCGGTTGTTCTCTTAGTTACAAAGCCGGAACTTATATGAGGCTGATGCTTCTAGTAAGTATAGTTTAAATAAAATATTAGATTGTGATTCTAAAGACAGGGGCTAAAATCCCCTTACTCACCGAGGAAGGCCCGAGGCAGTAAGTACTGCTAATACTTATAACCCACGGTTAAACTCCGTGGTTTTCTCGCGCTTTTAAAGGATAACAGCTCATCCATTGGTCTTAGGAACCAAAAACTCTTGGTGCAAATCCAAGTAAAAGCTATGCACCCAACAACTCTCATCCTTTCCTCCTCACTAATTCTAGTAATTGCTATCCTTATTTACCCCCTCCTTACCACCCTTAACCCTAACCCACATAATCAAAAATGAGCAATTACATATGTTAAAACCTCTGTAAGTACCGCATTTATAGTGAGTTTACTCCCACTAATAATTTTTCTTGATCAAGGAGCCGAAACTATTGTTACTAATTGACACTGAATAAACACCACCCTTTTCAATATTAATATTAGCTTCAAATTTGACCACTACTCCATCATTTTTACGCCAATTGCCCTTTACGTAACCTGATCTATTCTTGAATTTGCATCCTGGTATATACACTCTGATCCACTCATAAACCGATTTTTCAAGTACTTACTTCTATTTCTTGTAGCTATAATTTTACTTGTTACAGCAAATAATATATTTCAACTTTTTATTGGCTGAGAAGGAGTAGGAATTATGTCTTTCCTCCTAATTGGCTGATGATACGGACGAGCAGATGCTAATACAGCAGCTTTACAGGCTGTCTTGTACAACCGAGTTGGTGACATCGGCCTAATCATGGCCATAGCCTGACTTGCAATAAATTTAAACTCATGAGAGATTCAACAAATCTTTTTCTTATCAAAAAACTTTGATATAACCCTCCCCCTTCTTGGTCTAATTTTAGCCGCAACAGGAAAGTCAGCCCAATTTGGGCTACATCCTTGGCTGCCCTCTGCCATGGAAGGCCCCACGCCAGTGTCTGCCCTACTACACTCCAGCACCATAGTTGTAGCTGGAATTTTCCTCCTCATCCGCCTCCACCCCCTTATAGAAAATAACAATTTTGCGCTGACAACTTGTCTATGCCTAGGTGCCCTGACAACCCTATTTACAGCGGCCTGCGCCCTTACCCAAAATGACATTAAGAAAATTGTTGCATTCTCTACATCAAGTCAACTTGGACTTATAATGGTCACTATTGGATTAAATCAACCACAACTGGCATTCCTTCACATCTGCACACACGCCTTTTTTAAAGCTATATTATTTTTATGCTCAGGATCAATTATTCATAGCTTAAATGACGAGCAAGACATTCGCAAAATAGGAGGATTACAAAACTTAATACCACTAACCTCAGCCTGTCTTACAATTGGTAGCCTAGCACTAACAGGCACTCCCTTTTTAGCCGGCTTTTTCTCAAAAGACGCTATTATTGAAGCCCTAAATACCTCCCACCTAAACGCCTGAGCCCTAATTCTCACACTTATTGCCACCTCTTTCACTGCAGTATATAGCTTCCGTGTGGTATATTTTGTTACAATGGGAACTCCTCGATTCCTACCACTATCACCCATTAACGAAAATAACCCCTCAGTCATTAACCCTATTAAACGGCTCGCCTGAGGAAGTATTATTGCTGGACTAATTATTACATCAAACTTTTTACCCTCAAAAACACCTATTATAACCATACCACTCACTCTTAAGCTAGCTGCACTATTGGTCACAATTATTGGTCTCCTTACAGCCCTGGAATTAACTGCCATAACAAATAAACAATTTAAAATCATCCCCACGATCCCTCTACACCACTTCTCCAATATACTAGGGTATTTCCCTATAATTATTCACCGATTAAACCCCAAACTTAACCTAACTCTAGGTCAATCAATTGCAACTCAACTAGTTGATCAAACATGATTTGAAGCCACAGGCCCAAAAGGGACGTCCTCACTCCAAGTAAAGATAGCTAAAACTGTAAGTGATCTACAACAGGGTATAATCAAGACATATTTAACAATCTTCCTCTTAACTACAACTATTGCTGTTCTTCTGGCTATAGTTTAAACTGCTCGAAGAGAACCTCGACTTAACCCTCGAGTTAATTCAAGAACCACAAATAAAGTCAAAAGCAACACCCATGCACAAATTACTAGCATTCCTCCCCCTGACGAATATATTATAGCTACACCACTAATATCTCCCCGAAGCATGCTAAACTCCTTAAAAGAATCAACAATTATTCAAGAGCCCTCATATCACCCCCCGCAGAAAAAATTTATCATTAACCCCACACCCACCAAATAAATTACAACATAACCCAACACAGAACGATCTCCCCAAGATTCCGGAAATGGCTCAGCAGCCAAAGCTGCTGAGTAAGCAAATACCACAAGTATACCCCCCAGATAAATTAAAAAAAGAACCAAAGATAAAAAAGACCCCCCATGGCTAATCAACACGCCACACCCAACCCCAGCCGCTACTACCAACCCTAAGGCAGCAAAATAGGGTGCCGGATTAGAGGCTACAGCAACTAGTCCAATAATTAAAGCTATTAACAGTAAAGATACTATATAAGTCATAATTTTTACCCGGATTTTAACCGGGACCAGTGACTTGAAGAACCACCGTTGTTATTCAACTATAAAAACCCTTTAATGGCAAGCCTACGAAAAACACACCCTTTAATTAAAATTGCTAATGATGCACTAGTTGACCTCCCAGCTCCCTCCAATATTTCAGTATGATGAAATTTTGGCTCACTATTAGGGCTGTGCTTAATTACCCAGATCTTAACAGGACTATTTTTAGCCATACATTATACATCCGATATTTCTACTGCCTTCTCATCTGTAGCCCACATTTGTCGTGATGTAAATTATGGATGACTCATTCGTAACATTCATGCCAACGGCGCATCATTTTTCTTTATTTGTATTTATATTCATATTGCCCGAGGCCTATATTATGGGTCCTATCTTTATAAAGAAACTTGAAATATTGGAGTAGTCCTTCTTCTACTCGTTATAATGACAGCATTTGTTGGTTACGTCCTCCCATGAGGACAAATATCCTTTTGAGGGGCTACAGTAATTACTAACCTCTTATCTGCAGTCCCCTATATGGGAAACACCCTGGTCCAATGAATCTGAGGCGGATTCTCAGTAGATAATGCAACATTAACACGATTTTTTGCTTTCCATTTCCTATTACCCTTTATTATTGCTGCAGCCACTATTCTGCATCTACTCTTTCTCCACGAAACAGGTTCTAATAACCCCATAGGATTAAACTCAGACGCAGACAAAGTATCATTTCACCCTTATTTTTCATATAAAGATCTATTAGGATTTGCAGTAGTCCTTCTAGCCTTAACTTCCCTTTCACTGTTTTCTCCTAATCTTTTAGGAGACCCCGACAACTTCACCCCCGCAAACCCCCTAGTGACGCCTCCACATATTAAACCAGAATGATATTTTCTATTTGCCTATGCCATCCTCCGATCCATCCCCAACAAATTGGGAGGAGTCCTAGCCCTACTGTTTTCAATTCTGGTTTTAATAGTAGTCCCCATCCTTCACACATCAAAACAACGTGGCCTAGCATTCCGACCAATTACTCAATTCCTATTTTGAACCCTAGTCGCTGACATACTTATCCTAACATGAATTGGAGGAATGCCAGTAGAACACCCATTTATTATTATTGGACAACTTGCATCCGTCCTATATTTTACACTATTTCTAGTACTAATCCCACTGGCTGGATGACTAGAAAACAAGGCATTAGAATGAGCTTGCCCTAGTAGCTTAGCCTTAAAGCATCGGTCTTGTAATCCGAAGAGCGGAGGTTAAAGTCCTCCCTAGCGCCAGAAAAAGGAGATTTTAACTCCCACCACTGGCTCCCAAAGCCAGTATTCTAAGTTTAACTATTTTCTGCTTATGGTATAGTACATATTATGCATAATATTACATTAATGTATTAGTACATTAATGTATAATCACCTATTGAATAATTAGACCATAAAGCAAGTAATAATAACTAAGGTATACATAAACCATAATAATATTTTACCCCATAACATCCAACATCAACTAAGAGATATATTCCCCATAAAATTGTCCTCAAAATTTTCCTTGAAATACTCAACTTACATCTGTACGTCAAATCTTAATGTAGTAAGAGACCACCAACCAGTATATATAAAGGCATTCTATTCATGATAGGGTCAGGGACAATAATTGTGGGGGTAGCACTTAGTGAACTATTACTGGCATCTGGTTCCTATTTCAGGTACATAACTGCATAACTCCACATATTAATAATTATACTGGCATCTGATTAATGGTGTAGTACATACGACTCGTTACCCACCAAGCCGGGCATTCTTTTATATGCATAACGTTCTCTTTTTTTGGTTTCCTTTCCTATACATTTCAGAGTGCAGGCTCAACTGGTAAATTAAGGTGGAACATTTTTTCTTGCATGCAGTTAATGTGAATGAATGATGGAAAGACATAACTTAAGCACTGCATATTTAGAATTCAGGTGCATAACATACTCTTATTCAACACAGCTTTATACTATATACCCCCTTTTGGTTTTTGCGCGACAAACCCCCTTACCCCCTACGCTGGGCGATTCCTGTTTATCCTTGTCAAACCCCGAAACCAAGGAAGACTCGAGTAAGCGTATCAAAATCAACAAGTTGTAGTAGGTGTTGACTTATGCCACCACGTTATATATATATATATATCACACATAAATTAATTTATGTAAATTTTTATAAGCCTAAAAACTACGACTAAAAATTAATAAAATGATGTCAACCCTGACATGTCAGATAATAATAA